TAAAGACGAAAAAATGAATTTAAAAGATCAAATAAAATTTTCAAAAATTTTATTTGATGAAATTATAATGGATCCCAACAATAAAACAATTATAAAAAATTTTACAGCAATAAAAGAAATAAGTAAACAAGTTCCTCACTGGTCATACAAATTAATTGACGATTTGGAACAACAAGAAGCACAAAATGAAGAAAATGCCGCAGAGGATCATGAGATTCGTTCACGAAAGGCCAAACGTGTAGTGATTTTTACTGATAATGAACAAAATCTGGATAGTTATAATAATCCCAAAGATACAGCCAATTCTGATCAAATAGACGATCAAATAGACGAAGTGGCTTTGATACGTTATTCACAACAACCGAAATAAATATTTAAATTAAAAAAAAACAAAGTAGTAAATGACTAAAAAATTTAATACAAAAAATAAATATAATAAAAGATAAGAAGAAATCCGACCACCTCCTACATATTTTATACCCTCTCCTATAAAGAAACTACTAACACCAATTCCATTGGTAATTCCATCAATTATTCGTCTATCAAAAAAATAAGCCAATTGAGCTAATCTTCTTATACCTTTAATTAAAGATATTTCATAAAAAGCATCTATATACCCACGATTAGAAGACCAATCATATATCACATTTATTATTTTGTCCCTAAGAATTCTCTTAGGACCTTTTTTAACGAGTGAATTGAGAAAGTTCAAATTTTGTAATGATGAATAAACAGGCTTGTATAAAGAAGATGCTAAAAATATTCCAAAATATGCTATACTAACTGAGAAAAATGCGTTTGTTAAAAATTCATACAAATCCTCAGAATGATTTGAGGTTTGATGCAAAAGGTTTAAAGACGGAATTAACAATTTGGATAATATATCCAAATGAATTCCTTCTTGATTCAATTGATTGAAAGGAATTCCTATAACTCCAATAAACAAAGTAAATAGTACCAAGACAACCATAGGAAATAACATAGTATTATCGGATTCATGAGGATACGAGACAATTTTTTTATTACCCCAAAAATTTATATTAATAAAAGGCTGCGTCATATTTCTTACATTACCCTCAATTTGGTATGTCTTCTTCCAAAAAAAAGAAGCCTTTTCATTATTTATCATTGGTAATAAAGTTAATAAACAGTTTTCTTTTTTAAACATTTTGGATGCTTCTTTCCCCCATAGCGAAAATGAGCTATTTTTTTTAGCACTGTAATTTTGAAAATGAACATTTAAATGCCCTTCAAACGTAAGTAAATAAACTCGAAACATATAAAATGCAGTTAATCCTGCGGTGAAACAAGCTATTATTGCGAAAATTGGTGAATACAACCAACTATCACTAAGGATTTCATCTTTGGACCAAAAGCAGGCGAGGGGTGGAATACCACAAAGGGAAAGAGTTCCTAAAAAAAAAGCGGTTTTTGTAATTGAAACATGCTTTGTTAAACCACCCATAAGAGCCATATTTTGACTCTTATCTGGAGAATAACCAATAAGAGCTTCCATTGAATGGATAATAGATCCTGATCCTAAAAACAACAATGCTTTCGAATAGGCATGAGTAATCAAATGAAATAGTGCGACTCGATAAGACCCCATACCTAGAGCTAACATCATATAACCTAATTGAGACATTGTAGAATAGGCTAAACTTCTCTTAATATCTTTTTGAGCAAGGGCTAAAGTAGCCCCCAAAAGTACTGTTATTATACCGATCAAAGCTATTAGATTCATTATATAAGGTATAATTAGGAAAAGAGGAAGAAGCCGAGCTACAAGAAAAATTCCCGCCGCTACCATCGTAGCAGCATGGATGAGAGCCGAAATAGGAGTGGGTCCTTCCATAGCATCGGGTAACCATATATGAAGGGGAAATTGTGCCGATTTAGCAATTGCACCGGAAAATAAAAGGAAGGCACACAAGGTAACAAATAAAGAATTAATTTGATTATTACAAATCAAGTTATTAAATATTTCGAACAAATCTCGAAAGTCGAAACTACCCGTTATCCAATAAAAACCTAAAATTCCTAATAATAATCCAAAATCTCCTACACGATTAGTTACAAATGCTTTTTGACAGGCATTCGCTGCAATAGGTCGTGTAAACCAAAAACCAATTAATAGGTAAGAACACATTCCAACCAATTCCCAAAAAATATAAATTTGTATCAAATTAGAACTAGTAACTAATCCTAACATTGAAGTATTGAAAAAGGTCATATAAGCAAAAAATCTCAAATAACCTTGATCATGAGACATATAATTGTCACTATAAATAAGAACCAGAATTCCAACAGTAGTAATTAATATTAATAAAATAGAAGTAAGTGGGTCGATCAAATATCCGAATTCTAAAGAAAAATCGTTATTGATAGCCCAAGACCAGACATATTGAAAAATAGAACTACTATTTACTTGCTGAATAGACAGATGGGTCGAAAAAAGCATAACTATACTTAAGAAGAAAATACTCGGAAAAGCCCATATACGGCGAAGTTTTTTTGTTGCCGTCGGAAAAAGCAAGAGTCCCATTCCTATTAACACGGGAACCGTAAGCGTAATTAAAGGTAAAATCCATGAATATTGATATGTATGTTCCATAAAAAATTGAAATTCTTGTTATTTTGAATTAATTGTTTCTTGTTTCTGATTCATCTGCTCTTATCTCTTTTTAATTTTAATTAAAGGGTCAAAAAAATCTAATAAAAAAAATAAAGCTATAAAAAGAGAAGCCAAATAGAATTTTTTTCTTAATCTTATTTTTTATGAAAATTTCCCCAATACTTCACATATTTAAATTCTAATTGGTCAAATAATCAAATAATATGGATAGTTGTGATATACTTGTGAAAAAAACTTATTCTAAATAAAATTCGAAATTGAACTATATATTGTAGATTAAAAAATTATATACATAGAAAAAAATAAAATTTTATGGCAAAAGTCAAAGTCTATTTTATTTTGATAAGAATGATAAAAAAGATAGTTTTTTCCAGATCCTTATTGAATGAAGAATTTTTATTCAAAATCATTAACTAGTGCTTTTTGGAACTACTTTATTACCTCGATTCGAGAGTACTAAGGTACTTGAAAATTTACCGCATAATTACTAAAGATTTTTTTACATAAGGTTTATTTTCTTAAATTTTTTGATATAAATTATTACATGTAATAATTTATATTACAAAAATAAATAAATAAAGATAAATATAAGCAGAAAATCTTGTGATGTTTTATAATTTAGAAATTAAGTAGTAAAGAATACTTTTTTAAAAAGATTTTTTAACAATAGATGTCTTTCACATCCAATTATAAAAAAATTAACTTTTTTTTGAATGGCAGTTCCAAAGAAACGTACTTCTATATCAAAAAAGCGTATTCGAAAACAGATTTGGAAAAGAAAAGGATATTGGGTAGCGTTGAAAGCTTTTTCGTTAGCCAAATCAGTTTCTACTGGAAATTCAAAAGGCTTTTTGTACGACAAATAAACAAAAAGGAAACGTTGGAATAATATAACTCGACTTGGCATTAGAAACGGTCTAATTTCATTTTGAATTTCATTTAGAGTTTTTTTTTTTCTAATTTAGAACGGACTCCATTTATTAGTTATATATACTATGTTATTTTTCATATTTTAGATTCTCAATTTAGAGCATAAATTAGAAATTTTATCAAAAAAAGATTTCCATTCTTTAATATTTTGAACTAATTACTAATCAATATTAAATTGAACCTTTTTTTCATTTTCTCATATCTCTAGCCTCTAAAATTTTTTGTCTACTGAATTCGAAGTACTTTGTGTTTTCAAAAAAAGAATAAAGATAAGAAACAAAGTTCTATTGTTCTTTGTAGGATATTTTATAATTTATACGATGGGGAAAAAGATCCCCATCAACTTTCTTGTCACAACCACAATATTACAATCACAATATTACAATAAAAAAAAAAGTTTTGTCTTTTTTTTTTTTATTTATAGTATTTGAAACATAAAAGAACACAAAAGAAATCGTTTCTTAAAAGAACTTTTTAATAAAAATGTGTTAATTCTAAATGAATTTTTTCTATTCTATTCCTATGCCATGGCTAGAAGAGGGATCAAAGTATATATTAAATTAAAAATTAGACAAGTTAGACAAGATTTTTTTATAAAGTATAAGGCAAAATGGGAAACATTTTTGTTAGATAATATGTCCAAATCAACACTTAATTGAATTGTTAAATCTTAACACAAATTCGCTATACCCTGAAGAAAATACTAACAATTAAAACAAGAAAGCATTTCCAGAAATCCCTTGAATGGAATGTTCAAATTATAACAAAAAAAATAGAATTTTTTTGGAGGGGTCTTTCCAGGGATTTTTCTAATTATCCGAGGAACATTTAAATTTAGACCTTCCCTAATTGAACTGATTAAACGAATTTTTATTCATTAATTTGAACCATTCTTAACAAATATTGCATTGAATTAATTCCTTTTAAGCTCGACGATTGAATAAAAACGAGTTATTATGATTTTGAACAAGCCGCTATGGTGAAATCGGTAGACACGCTGCTCTTAGGAAGCAGTGCTAGAGCATCTCGGTTCGAGTCCGAGTAGCGGCATAACATCTTTTCGTTTTCAAAAGTATGCAAAAAGTCTTATAATTAATTCAATTTCTGATTTTTATTCTGTATAATCGAAGAACCTTTTTCCATTTTTACATATGATATTTTTGACTTTAGAACATATATTAACTCATATATCTTTTTCAGTCGTTTCTGTTGTAATTCTAATTCATTTGATAACTTTATTAGTTAACGAATTCTTAGGACCATATGATTCGTCAGAAAAAGGTATGTTAACTACCTTTTTCTGTATAACAGGGTTATTAGTTACTCGTTGGACTTATTCGGGACATTTACCGTTAAGCGATTTATATGAATCATTAATTTTTCTTTCATGGGGTTTCTCTATTATTCATATGATTCCGTATTTTAAAAAGTATAAAAATTATTTAAACGCAATAACCGCACCAAGTGTTTTTTTTACCCAAGGTTTTGTTACTTCGGGTCTTTTAACTGACCTTCATCAATCTGAAATATTAGTACCTGCCCTCCAATCTCAGTGGTTAATGATGCACGTAAGTATGATGCTATTGGGCTATGCAACTCTTTTATGTGGATCATTACTATCAATAGCACTTCTAGTAATTACATTTCGAAAGGTCATAAGAATTGTTGATAAGAGGAATAATTTATTAAATTATTCCTTTTCCTTTGATGAGATCCAAGACATGAGGGAAAGAAGCAATATTTTAAGAAAGACTTATTTTATTTCTTCTAGAAACTATTACAGATTTCAATTGATTCAACAATTAGATCATTGGAGTTATCGTATTATTAGTATAGGTTTTGTTTTTTTAACAATAGGTATTCTTTCGGGAGCTGTCTGGGCTAATGAAGCATGGGGATCATATTGGAATTGGGACCCAAAAGAGACTTGGGCATTTATTACGTGGATCGTATTCGCGATTTATTTGCATATTCGAACAAATAAATTCAAGGAAAGTTTAAATTCCGCAATTGTTGCCTCTATCGGCTTTCTTATAATTTGGATATGCTATTTTGGGGTTAATTTATTAGGAATAGGACTCCACAGTTATGGTTCATTTACATTAACATCTAATTGAATTGAAAAGAAAGAAGTTTGCCAAATATAACGATAGGGTAGCATATACATATATAAGATATAAGAAAAAACCTTTGAGAACTTTTTGAATCAAATAATCGAGTGATTCAAAAAGTTCTCATAAAAGCCAAACATATCCGCTTAGAATTCTTTTTTTGAGTTTTTTGAGTGTAGGTTGATTTTGAAAAATTCAAAATACTATAATTTCCTTTTCATTTTTTTTTTAAACTACCTATAAAAATAATTAGATAGAATCGCTTCGACCTTGTCAACTGATAATGAGAAAACGAAATCCGGATAAATGCCAATAGCTATTACAGGCAAAAGCATAGAGATCGAAACAAATAACTCCCGTGGTCCAGAATCAAAAAAAGAAAAGTTTGGGACATTAAACAGCTTATATCCATAGAACATCTGTCGTAACATAGATAATAAATAAATAGGAGTTAATATCATTCCAACGGCCATTATAACAATAACTAGTATTTTTGGTATTAAAAGATATTTTTGTCCGGTAATTATTCCAAAAAATACTACCAGTTCCGCAAAAAAACCACTCATACCCGGTAATGCAAGAGATGCTAGTGATAAGATACTGAACATTGTAAAAATTTTTGGCAGCGAGGTGGCCATTCCACCCATTTCTTCAAGATAAACAAGACGTATTCTATCATAACTCGTTCCTGCTAAGAAAAAAAGTGTAGCGCCAATAAATCCATGGGATATTATTTGTACAATGGCCCCATTCAGTCCCAGATCACTTATAGAACAAATTCCTATAAGTATAAACCCCATATGAGATACTGAGGAATACGCTATTCTTTTTTTTAAATTTTGTTGACCAAAAGAAATTGAAGCTGCGTAGATTATTTGGATTGCACCTACTATTATCAACCAGGAAGAAAATAAAGAATGAGCGTGGGGTAATAATTCCATGTTGATTCGAATCAATCCATAGGCTCCCATTTTTAATAGGATTCCGGCTAGAAGCATACAAGTACTGTAATGTGCTTCTCCATGGGTGTCTGGTAACCATGTATGTAAAGGTATAATCGGTAATTTGACAGCAAAAGCAATAAAAAATCCAATATAGAATAGTATCTCTAAGGCCAAAGGATATGATTGATTAACCAATGTTTCCAAATTGAATGTGGGTTCATTAGAACCATATAAAGCGATACCTAAAGCTCCCATTAATAAAAAAACAGAACTTCCTGCAGTATACAAAATAAATTTTGTAGCTGAATAGAGACGTTTCTTGCCCCCCCACATGGATAGAAGTAGATAAACAGGAATTAATTCTAACTCCCACATGATGAAAAAAAGTAAAAGATCTTGAGAAGAAAATAATCCTATTTGTCCACTATACATTGCTAACATTAGAAAATAGAATAATCTGGAATCCCGAGTGACTGGCCGAGCCGCTAAAGTAGCTAAAGTGGTGATAAACCCTGTTAATAAAACGGGTCCTATAGAAAGCCCATCTATTCCTAATCTCCAGTAAAAATCAAAAAAAGGAATCCATTTATAACCTTCTGTTAATTGGATTAATGGATCGTCCAATTGGAAATAATAAGAAAATACGTAAGTCATTAAAAGGAGTTCTAAGATACATATACAGATGCTATACCATCTAATGATTTTATTTCCTCTCTGAGGAAAAAAGAAAATGAAAGAACCCGCGAATATCGGTAAAACTACAAATAGTGTTAACCAAGGAAAAGAATTCGTGGTAAAGACAAGATACACTTGGACCAGAAAAACCCGTGCTCGAAAAGATTTTTTCTTTTCGAGCACGGGTTTTTATCAGTAAACAAAAAATAAAATGTATTCAAGTGGGTTTCTCTAGAAAGTGTCAATAACCTAGACCCATGCTTCGAGTTGTTTCATGCCATAAATAAACTCGAACGCTCAAAAAATCCGTTGGACAAGCGGATTCACATCTCTTACAACCGACACAGTCCTCTGTTCTTGGAGCAGAGGCTATTTGTTTAGCTTTACATCCGTCCCAGGGTATCATTTCTAATACATCTGTTGGGCAGGCTCGGACACATTGAGTACACCCTATACATGTATCATAAATCTTTACTGAATGTGACATTGGATTCTAATTTTTTTGAACGTCATAAAATTTCGATCTAGTATATTTCTAAATAAATCATATATTTCAATTTAAACACCAGACGAATCAATGATTTGCCAGAATTCAATAGAAAAATTCTGGATTACTTAGGAGAAAAAGCCAAAATACTTTAATTTCTTACGTTTTCGAAAACATGATAGATATGTTATGTATCATATTGATACATGCCAATTTCGAATTGATAAATAATCTATTTTATATGATTAATACTATTTATTCAACAAATTCGATTGATTTATACGAGTTGATTTTCTATTACGATAAATTGACGAAACAATAGCTGGTCCAATAGCTGCTTCAGCGGCTGCGATAGCTATAACAAAAATTGAGAAAATATTTCCTTTTAATTGACGACTATCAAAAAAATCGGAAAATGTTACAAAATTGATATTAACCGCATTCAGTATAAGTTCAAGACACATAAGGGCTCTAACCATATTTCGACTCGAAATTAAACCATAGATACCGATAGAAAATAAATAAGCACTCAACACAAGCACATGTTCGAGCATCATCGAACAACTCCTTATCAATTTTGATTTATTTCAATATGAACAACAATTCAACATCAACCAATTAGATTAACTAGAAAAAGAATATCACAAGTACAGAACAAAAAAATATTGGTAATAAGGAATTTCTACATGAATAATATTCAAAAAGAATCGAAAGAAATGAATGGAAAAACACAGAAGAAAGTTTCTTTTTTGTTTTTGCCAATTTTTTTACTGACGAGCCACAGTAATCGCACCTATCAAAGCAACTAAAAGAATTATTGAAATGAATTCAAATGGAAGAAAAAAGTCTGTTGATAAATGAATTCCAATTTGTTGACCATTACTTATCAAATCTTGTTCTATAATCTGATTTCCTCTTGTAGTCCAAATAATCCCGTACCATGATGTATCTGAAATAATAGTAATTAGTAAAACTAAAATACTTGTACAAACTAAGGAAGTAACCTTGTCGCCAAGAGTCCAAAGATTAAAACCTTTGTAATATTCTGAACCATTCATGAACATCACAGCAAATAGAATTAAAACATTTATAGCTCCGACATAAATAAGGAGCTGTGCAGCAGCTACAAAATGCGAATTTGATAAAATATAGAATAAAGATATACAAACAAGAACAAATCCCAATGAAAAGGCAGAAAATATTGGGTTGGTAAAAAATACTACTCCTAAACCCCCTAATATAAGACCGAATCCCAGAAAAACTAAAAGAAAATCATGTATTGGTCCAGGCAAATCCATTGTAGGTAAAATAAAAGATAAAAAAATCGACTTTTTTCATGAACTTCTTGATCCGACCAGGAAGAATTTTTTATAATGGGCTCCTATTTGTTCCTATTTAATCAATCTTGAATCAAAAGGCATTTTACAATTTTTTTTGAGATGAGTTCCAAATTGTTCGAATTGTATAATCGTCAATTATTGACAGTGGTAAACGACCTAAAGCAATTTGATTATAATTCAATTCGTGACGATCATAAGTGGAAAGCTCATATTCTTCAGTCATTGATAAACAATTTGTTGGACAATACTCAACACAGTTGCCACAAAATATACAGATTCCGAAATCAATACTGTAATTACGCAAGCGTTTCTTTCGTATGTCAGTTTCCAATTTCCAATCTACAACAGGTAGATTTATAGGACATACACGAACACAGACTTCACAAGCAATGCATTTATCAAATTCAAAATGGATTCGACCCCGGAAACGCTCCGGTGTGATTAATTTCTCATAGGGATATTGAATAGTTACGGGTAAACGATTTGTGTGAGATAAGGTAATCATAAAACCTTGTCCAATGTATCTTGCAGCTCGTATCGTTTGTTGACCATAATTCATGAATCCGGTTACCATAGGAAACATATCGAAATATCTATAAAAAACTTGATGTTTTTTTTTTCTCTTGTTTGATACAATTCGTGAATATCAAAAAGGTTTTATTTATAGTGAAAGGAGTTGGGAAGAGGTTGTTAATAATAGATTACCAAGAGAAATAGGTAAAAGAAATTTCCATCCAAGATTTAATAGTTGGTCCATTCTTAGTCTAGGTAAAGTCCATCTTGTTGCGATAGAAATGAACAAAAACAAATAAGTTTTAATCAATGTAATGAAGATACCAATTGTTGTTCCAAAGACTCCATTTACTTTATTTATTTCAAAAAGGTTAGGAATAAATAGGTATGGAATAGATATATTCCAACCGCCTAAGTAAAGAACGGTTACAAATAATGAAGAAACTAATAAGTTTAGATAGGAAGCAACATAAAATAAACCAAATTTGATACCCGAATATTCGGTTTGATAACCTGCTACTAATTCTTCTTCAGCTTCTGGTAAATCAAAGGGTAATCTCTCACATTCTGCTAGAGAAGAAATTAAAAAAATTATAAATCCTATAGGTTGACGCCACAAATTCCAGCCCCAAACACCATATTTTGATTGTGCTTCAATTATATCAACTGTACTTAAACTGTTAGATAATTATAGTCGGTGATAACATCACTGTTCCCAGCGCTATTCCAGAACCGTACATGAGATTTTCACCTCATACGGCTCCTCGAAGGCCTTAAAAAAATCTAAGGACTGGTTCATATTTTTTATCCTAATATATTTGGAAGATATATAGAATACAAATCTATTAGACATTCCCAAATTCGACCAATGAAATTCTGTCTGTTATAATACTAAAAAAAGTACTTCTGAATTAATCTTATCCTTTAAGAATTAAGAATTTCGGATTTTTTCTTGAGGAATAACTAAAACTCTTCAATAAAAGACTCTTTAGTATAAAAAGTTTTTTGACTTTACATATCCATAGAGATTTCAATCTTCAATTTATCGTTTTTCGATTACCAAAAAAAATTAGATATTCCATTAGTTGATCAATTATGCCATAAATTATATCTCTATTAATATGGATATAGGAAATAAAGAAAAAGGGATCTCTTTTTTCTTTATTGTAATTAGATTCTTTTGTTATTCCTATTCTTTTTTACTGAAAAAAAAAAAAAAAAAAAGGATGGAAAAGAAAATAATAAAGGATTATTTCGTTTTTGGTAGTTATGTCTTTAATGGGTGGAGGGACCCTACTCTGGATCGGAATCGTGGGGAGTACTGCCAGGGCATTTCTACTAATTTAAAGCCCCAATTAATATTCTTTTTTATTCTTTATTATTTTATTATATTATACTACTCTTTTAAATAATTTAAAAAATCTCTATTACAAATCCTTTATGTATCTTGGTGTTCCTAACCAGCCACCTATTTATTCGCAATCGGCAATCGCCTGTTACTACTACATACAAAGATTTTTCTTTCGAGCCCGCTTCAAGTCAGGATGAAAAATCAACCAATCTTGGGGCAAATCTTTTTCGTTTTTGTATATTTTTTTTTTGCTTTACTCTTGTACATAGGAAATGAGTCTCTATTTTTTTTTTACTGCAGATTTCGAAGCAGTTTTCTTTCACTCATATAACTATCCAATTTAGTTCATCAACTCAAATGATGAAAAAAAATGAAGATACCTATTCAATTCATTTCACCTTTTTCTTAAAATCTTAAAAAAAAAGAAATAGGGAAAGATTTTTGTTTCGACGAATCGCACGTAGACATATGGATAATACACAGAGAGTTAATGGTATTTCATAACTAATTGATTGAGCAGCGGCTCGTAGACCACCTAAAAAGGAATATTTATTATTTGATCCATATCCTGACATAAGAAGCCCAATCGGAGCAATACTTGAAATAGCAATCCATAAAAAAACACCGATATTTAGATCAGCTAAAACAAGGCGATAGCCAAAAGGAATAACAGAATAGCTTAATAGGGTTGATATTACTGCGATAGATGGTCCGATACTAAATAAACGAGTATCCCCCCTAGATGGAAAAAGATTCTCTTTGAAAAGTAGTTTTGTCCCATCTGCTAGGGCTTGGAGAACTCCCAAAGGTCCAGCATGTTCAGGTCCAATACGTTGTTGTATCCCTGCGGATATTTTTCTTTCTAACCATACAATTACTAGTATGCCTATCGTGATTCCCAATACAAGAGTCAAAATAGGGACAAGTATCCATAGAATTCCATAGACTGTGTTTAAGGATTCCAATCTCAAAAAAGGATTGAAACCTTGTACTTTTGTTGTATCAATTATCATTTCAACGATCAACCTCTCCCATAATGATATCTATGCTACCTAGTATTGTCATAATATCAGCCAATTTCATTCTTTTAACTAATTGAGGAAGAATTTGCAAATTGATAAAACCTGGCGGACGTATTTTCCATCTCCAAGGAAAACCGCTTTGATCTCCTATCAGAAAAATTCCCAATTCCCCCTTTGGTGCTTCAACTCTTACATAAAGTTCTTGTTTTGGCAATTCAAAAGTAGGAGAAGTTTTTTTACTAATAAATCGATATTCAAAATCGTTCCATTCTGGATCCTTTTCTCTATCAAAGCAACGGGTTTCTAAATTCTCATAAGGCCCTCCCGGAATTCCTTCCAAAGCCTGTTGAATAATTTTTATGGATTCTGTCATTTCACCAATTCGGACTAAATAACGAGCTAATGAATCCCCTTCTTTTTGCCACTGGACGTCCCAATCAAATTCGTCGTAACACTCATAATGATCGACTTTACGAAGATCCCATTGTACTCCGGAAGCTCGTAGCATTGGTCCCGATAAACCCCAATTTATCGCTTCTTCTACACCAACAATACCTATTCCTTCAACTCGTTCTAAAAAAATAGGATTTCGCAAAATAAGTTTTTGATATTCAGCAACTCCTGTTAAAAAATAATCGCAGAAATCCAAACATTTATCTATCCAACCATAAGGTAGATCAGCAGCTACTCCTCCGATACGAAAAAAATTATGCATCATTCTCATACCCGTGGCAGCTTCGAATAAATCATATACTAACTCTCTTTCTCTAAAAATATAGAAGAAAGGGGTCTGTGCACCAATATCTGCCATAAAAGGGCCAAGCCATAACAGATGAGAAGCTATACGACTTAACTCTAACATAATGACTCTGATATAGCTGGCTCTTTTCGGTACTTGAATATTTCCTAACTGTTCGGGACCATTTACTGTTATTGCTTCTGTAAACATAGTAGCTAAATAATCCCAACGGGTTACATAAGGCAAATATTGTATAACTGTTCGGTTTTCCGCAATTTTTTCCATTCCTCGGTGTAAATAACCCAATATAGGTTCACAGTCAATAACATCCTCACCGTCCAGAGTAACGATCAGTCGAAGAACACCATGCATTGATGGGTGGTGGGGGCCCATATTGACTATCATAAAGTCTTTTCTTGTAGCTCGTACATTCATAGGGGTTTCCTCAATTCATTCTTCCAGGAATTACTGAAAACGAAAAGAAGCTCATCAAAATTCAAGATCTAATAAATCAAATAATTCAAAGACTTTTCAAATTAACGAGTTTTTGACTCCCGAATATCCAACTGTCTAATTAATTCTTTATAACGTATTCTATTTTTCTTTGCCAAATAAGACAACAGCCGTTGGCGTTTGCCTAAAATTTTTCGTAAACCTCTCTGAGATAAAAAGTCTTTTCTATGTAATTCCAAATGTGAAGTAAGTATTCGTATTTTATTAGTGAAACTTACTATTTGAAATTCAACCGATCCCGTATTTTCTTTTTTTTCTTCTTGTGAAATAACTGAGATGAATGAATTTTTTGCCATATAAAACGAAACCCTTCTCCTTTCTTATTTTAAACTCTTTTTTTGATCAATAATAATAATAAATAATACAAAACAAATTATAGGTTATTTGTTTTGGGTATACAAAACAAATCTTTACTTGTTCACTGACTTCTTTAACTTTAACAATTTCTAATTTTGTCTTTTGTCAAATCGAATTTATCATTAATCAATTCAATTGTTTTTTTATTCGATTAAAGATAGAAAAAAGGGATGGTAGTTTTTTTTTCTAGATGTAATTGATACGTGATTGAATTTCATGTATCGGAATGGAATAGGAAAAGTAAAACAAGACAGGTATGCTTGTTTTCGTATACTAAATCATCTATGCTATGGAATAAATAAAAACTAAATAGAATATATATATGAAATCTATCTTTACCGAATTTTCAATCGTGGATATATATGTATCCTTACCATACTGAACCGACTAGCATTATTGGTATCAAACCAATAGCGATTCATACAAGCTAAATCTTCTAATCGATAATTAGGCCAAAGAAAAAACTTTAATTTAATTAGTTTTTTTCTATTAAAATGTGTGTTTTTATTCAAAAAATGATCACAATTTTTTATATTATTTCCATTTGAAATTTCTGTATTTATATGACTTTCATTTCTATTTTTTGAATTGAAAGAAATTAGAATTCTTAATTCTTTACGACGTTTCGGAGATAAAATGTTTTCAGGAACAAGTAAATCATAATCATTTTTGTTTCTATGTCCAATTATACATTGATAGCTTTCAATAGATTCACTAAAATTTGTTTTATCAAAATAGCCGTTTTCTCTGTATCTTTGATTAATTTGTTGTTTGCTCTTATGAACCAAAAAAATACCTATGCTTTGATACATAATAAATTGGCCATCATTTCTTACCGATAGACGAACTGGTTCGATAATGAAAATTCCCCTTTTCATTAATTCTATAAGAGTGAAACCCTTCTCAATCATTAGAATATCCAGACTCATTTCGCCTTTTTGAATAGAAGATATAAAAATTTCTCGTGAATTTATCAGTCTAAGCAGGAGACAATATACTTTGATATTGTTGATTATTTTTTTATTTAAAGAATCATCCCATTTTAATTGGAAACGTAAATACCTTTTTAGCAAGAAATCGAGTTCTGCTTCTGTATTACTTTTGTATTGTTTTTTCTTTCTACGTTTTTTCATGCCTAATCCTAATTTCGCATAATCTTCTTCAACTCCCCTTTCTTTATTTGCAAGAACTGATCCAAGATCTACTCGATTCTCGAATTCTTTTTCTTGGTAGTTTTGATTCTCTACTTCAATAGGTTTTTTTTCATTAGATAAAAAAAGATCACTATTTTTATTTCCATTGACTTTTTTCTTTTGAATAACATTTTCATTTCTATTCAAATTTAAAAGAAGTAATTGAGTTGGTATCACCCATGGTTTTATCTTATATACATTGTATAGTGTCACAAATTTTTCAAAAAACCAAAGTTCCAAATTAGATATGGGACGACTGAGTATTTCTTCATTTATTCCCATCCAATCAAAAACTTTTTTTTTTGAATTTGATGAGTGGATTTCTTGGCCTTGGTGAAGTGTAAGAAAAAAAAGATCTTTGTTATCCTTTTTATCAATTATTTGATATTTATTAGTTCGGGTCTTAGTGTTTTTTTTCTGTTTGGTTCTGTTCTCGATCCAGGACTGAATGTCGACCTTTTTTCTAAGACAAAAATGTATGATTCTCCAATCAAAAAACTTTCTATCTAAGTTTTTTTCCCTATCAATGATATCATCTTCTGTTAGATGATTATTGATAGAAAGACCTACCAACATATCAAAAAAAGGGTTTTTGCCCATGTTGTAATTATAAGAAACCGCGTGCTTATTATTTTTTTTTAATGGCGCTTTTTCTTCATAAATATACGACTCTTTCTTATCTCTACAAAAAATAGATTTATATGATAAAAGATTATATCTATAATTTTTTTTGAAATTCTTTTTTTGTCGTGCGTGTAATGCATCCGCTTTTAAAAAATAGGTTTTTTGGTAATGAATTAATAGGTCTTTTTTATTTTTATATTTATAGAAATTCAATTTGTTTAAATCTTGCTCTTGAATCGTGCGGTGTTGATTAATTCTATTTCGCCATTTTTGTGGCATTAACATAGACCAACGAATCGGAGATATATCGTATTTATATTGATAATGACCCTTTAACCAGTTTTTCCATGGATTCGTTCCAGAATTTCTAACACTTTTATCTTTTAATTCGTAATGAAATAACCCTTGGTTTCCAAAAAAATCTTTTATTTCATTTTTAAGAAAAAAAGGTGCGCCATGATATTGAAGTACAGATCTTAACTTATATAAGTGAATACCGCGAGTTTGTGATAATTTGTAAAATACATATGCTTGTGATAAGGAGGATACGTCACAAAAAATATTTGAATTTTTATTAAAAAGATTTATATTATTAAAATTAAGTGACTTTTTTATAATTGAAATAAAGTGAATTTGATTTGGGTTTGTTTTACCAACTCTTTTGTTACTTTCTTCATTATTGCAAATGTATTTGTTACAAAATTTTCTTTTTGATTCAAGAAAAAAGTGTGGATTCAACCTCGGAATATTAATGATACCTAACAAAAAATTTATGTATATTTTTTCAATCCAAATTTTGATAAAAAAATGTGATTTACGAATTAATCGAGCATTTCCCTTTTTTAATATTTGAGAAATTCTTTTTGATGATTTTAATTTTGTAATATTATAAGTATAAGTTATTTTGTTAGGACTAATATTTTTCTCGGAGGTTTGAATTTTTATTTCCCTTTCTTTTGTAATCTTTTGGATTTGATTTATGATTGTGTTTCTGCGAATCATTAGATCTTTCTTTTTGTTTTCTATCTGTGAATAATTTGTCCAATTCATAGATCGAAGTGGAGTGGACATTGTTTGAATTGTCACATTATTCCTTATAAAATTTTTTTCTTTTTTTGTTTCATTCAATTCATATACTTCTTTAAATCCAAATAATAGACTTAATTTTTTTTTGGATTTACAAAATTTATTTGTAATTTCTTTTAGAAATAGAATGTTTTTGATAAGCCAGTTGTTTCTTTTTTTTGATAAATTTGTTTTTTCTTTTAAAATTGTTATAACTAGAAAACTCTTCCGTTTTAATTTTCGAATTTTTTTGTCAAGTTTTTTAAAAACGGGTTCAAAAAGTGAAAGTCGTCTTCGGGGAGAACCAAAAGGCAGTTCAGCTTCCATTCCCCCAACAGTTAAAAAACAAAAATCATTTTTTTTCTCTTTCTTTTTTATTGGATCTTTATGAGAGAATTTTTGTTTAGATCTATGCCAGGGTTTTAAACGAAAAGGAAATAGAATCTTTATTTGAATACCGTCTGTTAACCAGTTTTTTGGAAATTCCGTTTCTGATAGTGGGACTCCATTATAGGTACATTTAACATGCATTTCTCTATTCCAATCCTTAAAATCCTCAGACCACTCTGGAAATTGAAATAATAGCATACGAATGCTATTTTTAGTTATTATTAATAAAGGTAATAGAATATATTTTCTAATCTTTGATTGAGTTACTAAAAGACAACCTCTTATTACTTGAGCAAAAATGATGCTATCCCAGGCTTCGGCTATTTCTATCCGGACTTTTTCTTCTCTTTTTTCTTCTTCTTTTTTCTCACTTTCTTTTGTCTTTTTCTCTGGATAAGTATAATCTGAAATCACGGATTCTGTGTTGTTATACACCCAATAAAAAAAAAAATTTTTCATCGGTTCGAAAATATCAAAAGAAAAAAGGGGGGATTTCAGTATTCTGTCTAAAAAAAGGGGCGAATGCACATTTGCTTGAAAAAATTGCCAAATAACAGTTTTACGCCTTTGTGCTCGTACGGAACCTTTTATTATATCTCGACGAAAGTCCG